TTCTCTTTATATTTATGATAAAGTATCACAAACTCTGGAAATAAAAAATTTTTATTTTTTGATATGAGGCAATTTAAAATTAATAATTTTTCATTCATTCCCATCCAATCAAAAGACATTCCCATCCAATAATTTTTGTAATTGATTTCGAAATTTGAATAAATCGGAAGAGAAAAAAGACCATTATTATGAAATTTATCCCTTATTTGGATTTGGTCCTTATTAGGTTCAACCTGAATATTTGTATTCAATTTCCAACCCAAATATTTTCTATCTTTATTTTTTTCCAGATATATAATATCACTTTTTCCTAAAGAATTCTTGATATAAATGTTTTTTAGTATGTTAACAATTTTTTCTTTATTTCTAGTGGAATTTTCTTGCTTCTTGTTTGTTTCTAATGATGATCTATAAATATAGGAAGTTTCAGAATGAATATATTTATATGATAAACGATCATATCTATAGTTTTTTTGAAAATTCTCTTCTTTATTTGATAATAAATAGACTTTCGAATTTTGTTTTTTTTTGTAATCAAATTCAAATAATGGGTATTTTTCATAGAAATACCTTTTCTTTAGATCCTTTTTTTGAGATATCTGGTATTGATTTTTTCCATTTCGCCATGGGACTAATCTAGACCATGTAATCTGAGATAAATCGTAGTGATAATGACCTCTTAACCAGTTTTTCCATTGATTCATTACATAATTTGGAAGTTTCTTATGTCTTACTTCGGAATCAAATATTCCCTGTCTTGCAAAAAAATCCTTTATTTCATTCTTAAGAAAAAAAGACGGTCCATTATACTGAAGAATAGATCTTAACTTATTGAAGTGAATCACCCGGGTTTGTGATAATTTGAAAAATACATATTTTTGTGACAAGTAAGAGAAATCAAAAAAAAAATGTGACTTCCGCTTACTATTTCTAAGATTCTCAAAAGCCTTTTTTATAGTAATAGTCGAAATAAAGTCAATTTTATTTTGTTTTGTTTTATTAATATTTTCTTTATTTGTTTCGTTATTGTCAATGTATTTCTCAATCATTTTTTTTGTTGATTCCATAAAAAATTGTAGAGCGATTCTGCGCATATTAATGATACATAGAAAGATATCTATGTATATTTTTTCAATGAAAAATTGAACAATTAATTCAATCTTTTTTATTTTGAATATTTTCAAAATTTTTGGGTGTGATTCTCCATTATTATTTTTATTCTTTTTTTTTCCCGGCGTTACTTTTTTTTTCTTTTTTTTTTTTTTTTCTAGTTGATTTATGATTGTGTTTCTTCTATCAATTCGATGTTTTCTTTCTTCTTCTGCCTGTAAATAATTTGTCAAACCTGTAGATCTATTTTGACTAAGTGATTCATGAATTATCTGATTGCTGATTATAGAATCCTTTTCTATTTCAGTTTTATTTGATTCATATATTTTTCTCTGTATAAAGAATGGAATTTTCTTTCCTTTTAAAAGGTCTTTTATTATTTGTTTTACAAATAAAAAGGCTTTTTCTTCTTTTTTTTTTATTTTTTTTAAAGTCCGAAGAGCTTTAAAATGAAATTTTCTTATTTCGACTTTATAGTCTATATCTTTAAAAATGGGTTCAAAAAAAGAAGGTGTTTTTCGCGGAGGACCAAAAGGATATTCCGTTTCCATTCCCAAAACTGTTAAAAAACAAGAATCAAAATTCTCTTGTTGCTTTCCATCTCTATCAGAGAGTCGTAACTTAGATCTGTGCCAAGGTTTCAAATGAAAAGGATATAGTATTTTTATCTGAAAACCTTCTGTTAACCAATTTTTAGGAAATTCCGTTTTGGAGAATTGAAGACCATTATAGCTGCACTTTAGATAAATTTCTCTATTCCAATCTTGGAAATCCTCATACCATTCTGGAGATTGTCGTAATAAAATACGGCCAATATTCTTAGCTATTATCAATAAGGGTAATTTAATATATCTTCTAAAAAATGATTGAGCTAGTAACAGAACACTTCTTGATTTTTGTGCATATGGAATGTTCTCCCAGAATTCTATTGCGTCTTCCTGGTAGTTTTTTTTTATTTGGAGTTGTTGATCTAAAATTTCAAATTCTGACTTTTTACCCAACCAATCTCTAATATTAAAATTAAAAAAAAGTTTCATTAGGTCAGATATAGGAAAAGGAAAATCTTCCATTTTTTCCAAAAAAAGCGGGGAATGGGGATTTCCTTGAGACGGTCCCCAAATAACAATTTTACGCCTTCGAATCCGCATAGAGCCTTTTATTACGGCTCGACGAAAATCTGGTTCTTCCAAATAACTTATAAAACCTGAATCTCTATTAAATTTGTTATAAAGATTATAATTCTTGAAATGAGACTTCTTAAAACTTCGTCTGGAACGAGTTAAAAAAGCTATCTGTTTAAATCTTCTTGTTCGAAGCTGGTGATCCAGCCCTTGCATTATGCCTTGTTCTTTTCGTCGTTTTGTAAAATATTGTTCCAACTCGGTGATTA